TACAAGATGCTCATTGAATGATAAGAAAAAAATTGCCACTTATACAATTTCAGATATTCAAAAGCTTGTACGTTCTCTTCTAGATTAACCAGAATAACGGAAGTCTTTTTTAAATTCTCGATAGGCTATAACAAAAAAATTAGGAATTCCTTGGAATTCTCGCCTTCCATTTATTTGGGTTGGAAGATATCTATTTCAGATGAGCCAAACCAATAGGATGAACAAAAGGAGTTCTGTATCATGAAGTTTTACTTTGTACCGCGCATATTACTTAGACGGTTCTAGTCTAGAAAGTTATGTAGGTAGGAATGAAGAAATCGAACCGGATTCTATTTATTTGTATCTGAACTTAATCTTGTCTATTTCAATTTCTCTAGATTCGACTTTGGAGTATCTCAACCAACTTATTTAACCTTTTGAACGCGTCTTTTGAATATATATGAAGTATTAACATTCTTTTTGACTTAAGGCATATGGACATAAAGATAAAAAAGATGAAATAGAATCGAATTCTTTTAGATAAAGTATCTAAAAGAATTCTACCCATCTATAAAAAAAAAATAGATGAGATCTATCTCGGCGAGATGGATAAAAGTATGTGTTATCGTCCAAACTCAAAATGAAGAGGGATGCCGATTCATATCAATTAATTTATTCAAGAGAGACTCATCCAAATTAATCATGCGTCAGGAACCAGATTTGAACTGGCGACACGAGGATTTTCAGTCCTCTGCTCTACCAGCTGAGCTATCCTGACTAAGTCCCGATGTAGCATCCTCATTTTATTAGAGGGCGGGGGTCTATGTCAATTAAAAGGGCGAAAGAAGATTACAAAGTTTTATCTAGTTACTGGAATTTCTTGGATCTTAAAAAAGATGACTTTTTCTGTTTCAGTATGAGTAATGATATCGATTGTAAATCATTCAAAAGGGGATTTCTTGCTCAAAGATGTATATCTTAGATATAAGATATAATAAAACATTTCCGACCAGATCTATTTCAAAAAGAATAGGGCGAGTGTATAAGGACACTCACGCAAGGAAAGGGGGGGGATAGAATGGATAAATAGTTGGGGGGGCAAATAGGCTTTTTGGGGATAGAGGGACTTGAACCCTCACGATTTTTTAAGTCGACGGATTTTCCTCTTACTCAAAATTGCATTGTTGCCAGCATTGACATGTAGAACGGGACTCTATCTTTATTCTCGTCCGATTAATCCAGTTCTTGAAAAGAGGATCTACAGACTATGGAGTGAATCTTTTGATCAATGAATATTCGATTCCACATTGAAGAAAGAATCGAATCACACCAATTCTTCCGTTTTTATAGAAAAAATACAGACTCATTTGGGTCGGCATTAATTATTTGATATAGTATTCAATACGTATGTATATCTTTCATCCTTTCTGAATTTTCGATGGAAAGATTTCTCTACCAACGCGGCCAACTCCATTTGTTAGAACAGCTTCCGTCGAGTCTCTGCACCTATCCTTGTTTTCGTTTTCTCAACCTGAAAATAGGATTTGGCTCAGGATTGCCCTTTTTCTTAATTCCGGGGTTTCTCTGAATTTGAAAGTCATCACTTAGTAGGTTTCCTTACCAAGGCTCAATCCAATTAAGTCCGTAGCGTCTACCGATTTCGCCATATCCCCTTCCTTTTGTGTTAAGATTAGGATTTCATTGCGTTATGATGTCGTTCCCTTTTTCTTTCATTTCTACTGGAACCTTTGAATTCATTAGATATTAGATACCGATTCCTATTTCGAAGAAGCATTTTTCCTCTTTGATTTCTTACCTGTCTTCTCCTATCTTCTATAGGAGACCCTATTTGGCCAATCAAATTTGATTTTATCATTTCTGGATCCGTAATTCAATATAGATTAATAGATATCCTATATATATCTACATATATCTACCTGTCGCCCCTCTCATGCAATTTTGAATACTTGAACGGTCTCTTTTTTTGTTGTCTTAATTTCCGCCTTTACTACTTTATTCATTTTATGAATGGAATGAAAGCGGAGGAATGTCTCATCAGTTCGAACTAATCATCCCTAATGATATGGAATCAAATAATATATAAAATTAATAAAAAGAATTTCAAATGTCATTTGAATTCAAATTCAAAAATGACAAATTTAAATAATTTAACTATCTAACTAACTAAAATAAAAATATTTACTATCGAATCTAATAAGATTTAGAATTTACTAAAAAAATATCTAATTTAATAATATTCGAATTGTAAATTGTATTAGTGATTTGTGATAAAAAATACAAATTTTATATCGCTAGTTATGTTCTATAATATTCAATATTTTTTTTTAATTGTATATTTTATTGTTTTCTATTCATATCGAGTCTGAATAGATAAGACATAATAGTGAATACTTAAGATTAAGATTCTAATATTTTATTGAATTAGTATGCACATAAAATTGATGTTATGTGAGCCCGCTTAGCTCAGAGGTTAGAGCATCGCATTTGTAATGCGATGGTC